AGTAACTAATCCCAACATGGAAGTACTGAAAAAACTCATATAAGCAAAAAATCGCAAATAGCCTTGATCATGAGCCATATAATTATCACTATAAATAAGAACCATAATTCCAACAGTAGTGATTAATATTGACATAATAGAAGTAAGTGGGTCGATCAAGTATCCGAAGTCTAAAGAAAAATCATTATTGATGATCCAAGACCATACATATTGATAAAAAGAACTGCTATTTATTTGCTGAATAGACAGGTAGATTGAAAAAATCATGACTATGCTTAACAATAAAACACTTTGAAAAGCCCACATACGGCGAAAACTTTTTGTTGCCGTTGGAAAAAGAATAAGTCCCGCGCCTATTAACATAGGGACTGGAAGTGGAATGAAAGGTATGATCCACGCATATTTATATGTCTGTTCCATAAAAAAGTTTTTAATTCTTAATTAATTGTTTCCGATTCACCGGATCTTACCTCTTTTGAAAGGAGTCAATAAAAAGTAAAAATATGGACTAACTTAAACTAATTTAAACTAATTTAAACTAATTTAAAACTTAAATCGAATTTTCTATTCTTACTTATTCTGAGTCTTTGATAAATACTTCAACTATTGAAATCAAGAAGTTACAATTGGTCAAATGATATGAAAGGGATTAATTACTAGTCTCCTTTGAAATAGGCCTCTTTTTTCTCCAAGTTTGACCAGTGAATCGAACGGGGATTCAAGTTTTTCATTTACTGAAGTAAAAACGGGGTTCTTATCTTTAAACCTTTCGAGGTATTTTATTGCATGTAAATGAAATGTAGAACCATAAATAGAAATCTAATATTTTTTGGATTCTTTATTTTATTTTTGATTTTTATTAAGTTCAACTAATTTCATTTCTACAGAACAGCCGATTAGCAAATTCTATAGGTATAGATTTTATGAATCAAAAAGAGTGTGAAATTGTAAAATAAAGATACCAGTCAATAGAGAACCTTTTCTTTTTTATGATTATTAATGTTTTTGTTTTATGGTATGTAATAGAAAAACTTGAAAAAACACATATTGGCCTTCTTTTTTTATTTCCAGTATTATGCAATTTCACATATCTTTTGCCTATCTCGATAATGTTTTATTTGAGGAGGACACTATTAGCTCGAAAATAAATAGTAGTAAAAAGAATTCGTTTTGAACAATAGATGTCTTTCACATCCAGCTATAACAATGAGTAATTTTTTAATTTCTAAATGGCAGTTCCAAAAAAACGCACTTCGACATCAAAAAAGCGTATTCGTAAAAATATTTGGAAAAGGAAGGGATATTGGGCAGCATTAAAGGCCTTTTCGTTAGCGAAATCTCTTTCTACTGGGAATTCAAAAAGTTTTTTTGTACGGCAAACAAAAATAAATAAGTAATAAAACGTTATAATAATTTGAATCAACTTGAAAAAATAATTCAATTATTCTTAAATTATTATCTAATTGAATAATTTAACGATTTCCCTTTCATATTTGATATTGATTAGCTCACCAATCAATATGTAATGGAACTCTATTCGCTTTTCTGATTGATATATAAAATAATAGAATTTACTATTCACTGAATAATAACTTTTTTGTTAACAAAAGAATAAAGATCATTTCTATTCCAAGGTGGGGAGTTTGATTTTCCCCATCGACCTATTTGTTTGCAGAATTAAATTAAAAATAAAAAAATTCTATATATTGAAACTAATTGATTCTATTTTGAAACCTTTGTGTTTTGTCTAACTTTTTATTTTCTCTCAATTATTATATAGACCCCCATGTATATCTTGCCCGTAACCCAATAGAGAAAATTGCTTAATGAAATTTTGTATGACTAATTGTCAATTTTGAGCGATGCAAAATAGGTTCTTTTCTTTCTATTTTGTCGTCAAAATCCCTTTTTTGTTTTAGATTGATGAAAAAAATAAATAAGAAATTGCTGATTAAACAATGAAAACACAAACTTTTTGAACTCTATTCCTTAATTGAGTATAGAACGGTTTAGTTACAAGAGTTCAATTCGAGGAAAACATAAAATATAGGAAATTCCCATGTTAAATAAAAAAAAACTAAGACTCTAAACTCAAATCTAAAATAATGAACCTTCAACCTCAAATTCCTATTTGAACAACTTTTTTTGTTATTAATCCATTTGAATCATTACTAAACTAAAATAGCTTACTCAATCTCGACGATTGCTTATTCATAGGCTATTATGAGTTCAAGACAGGCCGCTATGGTGAAATTGGTAGACACGCTGCTCTTAGGAAGCAGTGCTAATGCATCTCGGTTCGAGTCCGAGTGGCGGCATACCGTCTTCTAAAAAGGATAAATAGATCTTATAATGAATTCAATTCCCGATTTCCATTTTATAATTATGTAATTAAGAGACTCTTCTTTTTTAAGATTTTTATGATATTTTCAACCTTAGAGCATATATTAACTCACATTTCCTTTTCGATCGTTTCAATTGTAATTATAATTCATTTGAT